CGCATATGATGTCCCACACTCTGCTAGAATTCTGATATAATACGCAATGTAAATTAGTAAATTACTCTGCATCCGCAATTTTTGGGGTATTTGTTTTCCTTTTTCTGATTCTTTTTCGGATAGGGCTCAAATCCTGGATTTTCGAATTGAGAAAGAGAATACGACAGGTCCTGCCCGAATAGGAGGGATCTTTTCATAATAAGAAAGATAATACGAAATGGTGTCATATTAAAATATTCTAATAAGAGTGAATTGACCTATGATTTCATAATAGGAAAAATCTATGGATCAAATATGAGAAGGACCGGTATTATTAATTATTAATAGAAGAAAAACAGGACACGGTTACGCTTCCCCATCAAAACTAGAGCGCTTCATTCTCATTCTGAAATGAAGTCCAGTTCATTTTAATGCCCTTTGGTGTTCCAAAAATACCTTTTGAAGATCCTGATGAACTTGAAGATGAAGTTTGAATTGACGATTCAGATGAAGAAGAGGATAAGGACGATGACACTTCCTCTTGGGTTTGACTTAGAGTGGGACTTGTGATAATAAGAAAGATTTTGAGAGAGGGTTCAGTTTTCAGTTTTATTCCTATTCATGAACAAAGCATGAACCCATAGGGGGGGGCTTCTTTTCTTTTATGGAGTACAATTTCAAATTCTTTGTTTATGAATTAAGATAGGTCTTGCGAGAGATCAAGACTTCTCACGAGTTCGTAGATTCATGGACCAAATTCAGTGGGCTCTTTCATTCCCATTTTTTTTTTTCCACCAAGAAGGGTTTCTAAAACTCTTGGACCTCCGAATTTGGAGTATCCTACTTTCCCGCAACTCACGGGGTTCGAGAAAGACTCGATATTTCACGATCAGGGGTCTAGTACTATTTGTAGTAGTGATCCTTATATAATATTATAATATACCGGATGAGCCGTCGTAATATGGTCGAAAGAAAAAATCTCTATTTGACATGGCTTCTTCCCATACCCATGAATCCCATTGGACATAAAAATGATACATTGGAAGAATCTTTTGAGTTTTCCAAAATCAATAGTTGGATTCTTCCGCTCTTCTATCTTGCAAAAGTAAAAAAGATCGCTGAAAGCTCTTTCCTGGATCCGAAAGAGAGTACTTGGTCTCTCCCAAGAACTTAAAAAAAAAGTCTATCATGCCTGAATCTAACTGGGGTTCGCGGTCTGGGAGGAATTGGAGCGGGAAAAGGGGGGATTCTAGTTGTAAGATAGCTAATGAAAGCCTTGCTGGAATTGAGATCTCGTTCAAAGAGAAAAATATCAAATATGCGGACCTTTTTGTCTACTCTTTGGGTGATCCGCAAGGACGTTGAGTGGGAATTGTTTAATGGTCTTTCTCCGAGAAGGGGTCCAAAGGGATTGAATTCGGGACAGCTATTCGAAATCTTAGTGAAAGATTGGATTTATTCTCTCATGTTTGCTTTTCGTGCAAAAATACCAATTGAAGCAGAGGGCTTCCTCAAGGATCCCGTGGCTGGGGCAACTATTCAATCAAAAGAGATTGAGCATGTTTCCCATCTCTTCTCGAGAAAGGAGTGGGCTCTTTCTTTGCAAAACTGTGCTCAATTTCATATGTGGAAATTCTACCGGGATCTCTTTGTTAGTTGGGGGAAGAATTCGCACGAATCGGATTTTTTGAGGAACATGTCGATAGGTAATTGGATTTGGTTAGACAGTGTGCAGTTGGTAAACAAGGATCGCTTTTTTAGCAAGGTACGGAATGGATCGTCAAATATTCAATATGATTTCACAAGATCTAGTTTCGTTCAAGGAAGGGATTCTAGCCAATGCATCCTTCCTTGTAAGGGAAGGAAGAGAAGCAGAAATCAAAGAATTTCTTGGGAAT